AAAAAGAAAGAAAAAATTCTTTCTTTTTGGTAACCCCGCCAAGAATGTAATAGGGTGTCTCCCGATTGTTTCACAGAAACAGAGACAGTAAGGCTTAGATGGGAGATAGAGGTATGTGATAGATAGTTATCGATCTTGATGGTATATTTTTAGGCCTTTTGCTTATGAAAGGCAACAAACAATAGGTCTTACTATTCCTACATGTTCCATTAGTAAGATTCCCTTGAAACTTCCAAGGGGGTAACTGTGTATCTTGCTTGTGATTAATGCTTCCCAATTCTACCAGAAATCATATAGGAACTTGTTACGAGTGTATTCATTGGATTGGTTCATCAATAGCATTAGGTCAGAATCCCATTTTGACTCTGCACCATTGATTCCACTATTATTAATGATAAATAATGGAATAATTCCTTCATATTCATATAGATAGGGGACATAATTCACATGGATATAGTAAGTCTCGCTTGGGCTGCTTTAATGGTAGTCTTTACATTTTCCCTTTCACTCGTAGTATGGGGAAGAAGTGGACTCTAGGGGTACTACTAATTGATAATTGAGTTGAGTAATCGAATTGTATCAATTGTTTAATAGATCATTCTGCGAAGCTAAAAAAAAAATATACCCATTTCAAAAATTCTACCAGAATCCAGTAATATAGGAATAAGAACCCTTCGATCAAACAAAGATTTCAATGATTTGATTCCCATGTTCGTATTTCCAAACTGAACACACATGGTAGGAAATGGAAATTTTTTCCAACCGAATTCTTCCTAAATATTCTATTTCGATGAACCGGCCCTTACCAGAATTATGGATATTACAATGAGGAGCAACCAACCCCTATTTTTTTTCCTTTTATATAATTTATATAATATATGCCCATACTATTCTTCCTACATTGATTGTTTCGATAGATCTCGGGATCCATATTGAAAATAATCAGAAACTTAGGAAAGAGTTGACGTTCGATTATTTCAGATTGATCGAAATCAATACAAATGGATGTAGCGAAGAAATAGAATTGGAGTGCTATTTACATGTAGACATATGTAGATACATATTATAGATTGATCCATATCAAGTACATATCTTTATACAACTTTATACAATACAATAATAGATAGTGTGGTAGAAAGGTTCATATAGTTCTTTCTACCATACTATCTCATATACTGCTGACTCCAATCCACTCATTTCATTTAAGACTTGGGATTTGAATCCCTTTCATTTCTTCAATCATTGATAAGAACTAATAAGTCAAGTTTCATTCAAATTAATCATTTTGACTGACTGTTTTTACGTAGATGATAAGTAAAAAAGCAGTAGGAACTAGAATGAACAGCGCAGTAGCAATAAATGCGAGAATATTGACTTCCATAATCTCATCGTTTTTTTTTTTTTGCTTTGCAATAACTCGGGATCTAATCCCATAGAGATAATAAGTCTTTCTCCTGAAAATTCCATGGGATGGATTGCATCCTGATGATACTGAATCGGATCAATATCATGAATAACAATATCTGATCTATCAAATCGGATTCATCGTCGAGAATTGAATAGTATAACATAGGAAGATCCTTTATCCATACCGAATCCAAAATGGGATTCCTGATTCAATCAAGAATCCCATTGAATTTCTCATTTCCACTCTTTCTTTTCTATAACCTACCGTCTTCCTTATACAATCATCTGATGAGGTATTATCTAACCGGTGTTCCATTGGTCACAGACCCAAACAGTAGGAGTGAAATGGAAAAAAGGATGAGTTAAGTTCTAAGCGAAGTTTTTGTGATGATCTAATCTTCTTGGGAGACAGAGAAGTGTGATAAAAATGGGTCTCGGTATAAAAAAAAGATCGAATATTCCGATAAATTCACTATTTTATTTATTGATTTTGTTCTTTCTTCGATGGGGTAAAATAGGAAGAAAAAAATCTATTCATTCCTTCCCTCCCTAGAACAAGACAAGAGAGGCGGATCTTTGTTTGATCTTTTATTATATTAGTATCCTCTTTCCTTGGATTGAGGACTGAGACACATACATCAAAAAGAAAGTATGCAATTCAAATGAGATAGATAAATTGTTTTCAATTCGTAATTGAGCAAAATCGGAGTTAGAAAAGGGGGTAGGTTTCATCTGAAAAGTACTCTGTCGCTGTCGGGGTAACTATATTCTATATTAAGTTAATTGTGTATCGTACAATAAACGAATACAATTTGTGTATGTGTTCCCAGAAAACATATGGGTACTCTATTTCATTCCATTGATCAGGAGCAATCGAAAAAGCCAGACCAGTACAGTCTCTCTTGGAATCCTAAATATGGTGATACCACCGATCAATTCAATCTACATATGTCTCTCTCCCATCAATCGGTACTAGTTGAAGTAATTGAAATTACCGTATTTGTCCGATGAGAAATGCGAAACGAAAAACGAAAGAAATAAGGTCCGCCGCTGAGAATTCAATTCTGCCCCTTGCCCCCCCTTCACAGAAAATGGAGAGATGAATTGATGGATTCATCGGATTCTAGGTCGGGACTGACGGGGCTCGAACCCGCAGCTTCCGCCTTGACAGGGCGGTGCTCTGACCGATTGAACTACAATCCCAGGGAAATGAGTTATACAGCATACATATTCTCATACATATTCTTATAATTTCTTTATATTTATAATTGCCGTGTTTTACCAGAAACACGAGTGATTGATATTCACATGGATATGAACTATAGTGAGAGTGACACGGATTACTAGTAATCCTGTGGTTATTGCCACATCGATTGATAAGATAATCAATCTTTCAATGAAAAAAAAAAGGACTCTTTTTTTCTTTACTCCTTCTTATATTTACAGATTATTAATCTAGATCGTTAGAAAGATCAGAACGCGTGGGAACAAATGAACAAAGAAATAGGGATATAGCAGAAAAAATGGACTATTTATTCCTCTATATCAGGCATTTCTGGAGGACAAATTGGTTATATCATCCCCATGGATCGGCGAATTATTGGGCCGAGCTGGATTTGAACCAGCGTAGACATATCGCCAACGAATTTACAGTCCGTCCCCATTAACCGCTCGGGCATCGACCCAGGAAGAATCAATTCTAGGCTTATTGATAATCCATGATCAACTTCCTTTCGTAATACCCTACCCCCAGGGGAAGTCGAATCCCCGCTGCCTCCTTGAAAGAGAGATGTCCTGAACCGCTAGACGATAGGGGCATACCTGCCCGATCGCCATCATATTATGTTCATAGTATGAGCAGTTTTTTGGAATTGTCAATATAATGTAATGGCATGACTAGATCCGAAGAATCTTTCTTGCTTCCACAATTACATAGAATTTTTTGATTGTTCATTCATGAACCATCATATATATATGACGAAGTATAGGACCCCCTCAGCGGGGATTTGTCCGACAAAAAAAAGTCAAACCCCCTTTCTTCAATTTTCACTCATTGATTCGCTCATCGTTAAGACGAGATATGCCTCACTAACACTAAGCCAGGAAATTCAGAAATGATAGAATTTTTTTTTGATTGATTCAAAAAGGTGATGTAGAACTCGTAAATCTGGGAAGGGATTGACAAGTAATCGAAAAGATTCTTTTTTTTCTATAAGAATTCAGTTCAGGGTACGAGTCGAATCCTTCATCACATGATTCGATGAAATATTTTGGATCTATGTCGGATTGGTACATGTATCAATCAAGTGAATCTCGCCTCGATGGGTCAATAAAAGCAAAGCAATTAGGAGCGAAACAATTCATTGCATTGATATTTCTCAAATATAAATAATCGTTTGATTTGACCCTAGAACTTCCTAGGTAAATCAAATAGCTTGTTCTTGAATGAGCCCCCTATGCATACATGTATATATGTACATATAGTCTATACATAGATACATGCAGTAGACTCATAGTGGTTAGTGGCCTCTTCATGAATTGAAGAAAATGGCCCTTTTAACTCAGTGGTAGAGTAACGCCATGGTAAGGCGTAAGTCATCGGTTCAAATCCGATAAAGGGCTTTTTCCACGAAGCTCCCGCCTTAGTCTTCATTTTTCATCGGAGAATAGAGATATTATTGATATTTGTAATAAAAAAAAGGTAAAATATTTGTAATAAAAAAAAAGGTAAACGGACCGCATAATGAGTTATCATTCTAATGAGTTATAGGTATAAAGTTGAACATTTGTTCATTATGATAATAAGGAATCCCACTTATTAGGAGGACTACTATGTCACTACAGGCTATACTCCTCCTCATGTTTCATTATTTATATTTTTGGTCCCGGGACATGGATATTCGAGATAATACCCAATCTCAATTATGAATCGACAAACCAAAGTTTTACTACTTCTCCATTGTTCCAATTAAATCCATCGGAAAAATTAGAAATCAAGAAAAGAAAAAGTAAGTGGACCTGACCCATTGAATCATGACTATATCAGCTATTCTGATATTCAAATTGGATAGAGATAAAATTGTAGAAGCGGACCCCCTTTTTTTATTTCCTTGGACCACGCAAGAATTTGTCGATATTTCCGATTGAATCTTCTTGTTCCTGGATGCTCCATAGGAATAAATCGCTATTCCCTTCCTCCACAGAGAAACCATTTATTCCGAGTCACAAGAGCAATATATTTTTCAATATCTTTCTTTTATTCCAGAAAAAGATCAGTTTATATCTATATAGGATTTCGATATAGATATCAGATCATGGCTTCATGTACCAAATATTTCCATATTGATGCATCAGAAATTTTTGTTCCGCCAATGCAATGGAGAGCGAATGCGAGAAAGGGACTTTCATTTAAGTCTCCTATTATTTAATATTTAATTTAGGGACATGGACAAAAAAATAGGGAATTTTCCTTTTTTTTTCTGCCGGATAAAGGTAAAGTAAAGAGGGAAATATTCGAAGTTTCTTTTTTTTTGGTTCGACCCGTGAAAAGATATACTCTGGAATTTTCGATTCATTCGAAAGAAATATAATAA